AGGTAATCTAATATCCTTATGCATGAAGATAATCAATTCGGTCGTTATGGTCGGACTCTATTATGGATTTCTGACCACATTATCCATAGGTCCCTCTTATCTCTTCCTTCTACGAGCTCGGGTTATGGAAGAAGGAGAAGAAGGAACCGAGAAGAAGGTATCAGCAACAACTGGGTTTATTGCGGGACAGTTCATGATGTTCATATCGATCTACTATGTGCCTCTGCATTTAGCATTGGGTAGACCTCATACAATAACTGTCCTAGCTCTACCGTATCTTTTGTTTCATTTCTTCTGGAACAATCACAAAGACTTTTTTGATTATGGATGTACTACCAGAAATTCAATGCGTAATCTTAGCATTCAATGTGTATTCCTGAATAATCTCATTTTTCAATTATTCAACCATTTCATTTTACCAAGTTCAATGTTAGCCAGATTAGTCAACATCTATATGTTTCGATGCAACAACAATATGTTATTTGTAACAAGTAGTTTTGTTGGTTGGTTAATTGGTCATATTTTATTCATGAAATGGGTTGGATTGGTATTAGTCTGGATACAACAAAATAATTTTATTAGGTCTAATGTACTTATTCGATCTAATAAGTATCTTGTGTCAGAATTTAGAAATTCTATGGCTCGAATCTTTAGTATTCTCTTATTTATTACCTGTGTTTACTATTTAGGCAGAATACCGTCACCCATTCTGACTAAGAAACTGAAAGGAATTTCAGAAAGGGAAGAAGTGGGGGAAAGTGAGGAAGAAAGAAACATAGAAATAGAAACTATTTCCGAAGGGGGGGAGGATAAACAGGAACAAGAGGTATCCACCGAAGAAAATCCTTCTTCTTCCCTTTTTTCGGAGGAAAGGGTGGATCCGAGCAAAATCGATGAAACAGAAAAGCTACGAGTGACTGGAAAGAAAAAAAAAAAAACAAAGGGCGAACTCCACTTTCGATTTAAAGAGACATACTATAAAAATAGCCCAGTTTATGAAACTTCTTATCTGGATGGGAATCAAGAAAGTTCGAAGTTAGAAATATTAAAAAAAAAAGAAGATAAATATTTATTATGGTTTGAAAAACCTCTTGTGACGCTTCTTTTTGATTATAAACGATGGAATCGACCTTTTCGATATATAAAAAATGACCGGTTTGAAAATGCTATAAAAAATGAAATGTCACAATATTTTTTTTATACATGTCAAAGTGATGGAAAAGAAAAAATATCTTTTACGTATCCACCTAGTTTAGCAACTTTTGGAGAAATGATACAAAAAAAAATATATTTTTTCACACCAGAAAAATTGTTTTCTGATGAATTGTATACTGATTGGAGTTTTATCAATGAACTAAAAAGAAGAAATTTAAGTAAGGAGTTTATAAAAAGAGTCGAATCTTTAGATAAGGAATCTTTTGATCTGGGCATACTTGAAAAAAGGACTCGATTCTCTAATAATGAAACTAAAAGAGAATACTTGCCTAAAATATATGATCCTTTCTTGCATGGACCCTACCGCGGAAGAATCAAAAAATGGTTTTCACCTTTAAGCATAAATCAAACTTCTAAAAAAAAAAACACGGATCCGTTTTGGATAAATAAGATTCATGCTATACTTCTTACTACTGATTATCACGAATTTGAACAGACACTAGATACACTCAATATAAAATCATTATCAACAGAAAAAGAACTCTCTTTATTGACATTGACAGAAGATGAACAGGGAAATATCGATTCCGAGGATCGAGTCAAAATTTTGAAATTTTTATTCAATATAGTTATAACTAATCCCAACAATCAAACAATTAGAAAAAAATCTATTGGAATAAAAGAAATAAGTAAAAAAGTTCCTCGATGGTCATACAAATTAATCGACGATTTAGAACAACAGGAGGGAGAAAACGAGGAAAATGTAACAGCAGAGCATGAAATTCGTTCAAGAAAATCCAAGCGCGTAGTGATTTTTACTAATAAGCAGGCAAACGCCGATACTTATACTAATACCAAGGATGCTAATGATCCTGATCAAACAGACGAAGTGGCTTTGATACGCTATTCGCAACAATCGGATTTTCGTCGAGACATAATAAAAGGTTCCATGCGTGCCCAAAGACGTAAAACAATTACTTGGGAACTGTTTCAAGCAAATGTGCATTCCCCACTTTTTTTGGACAGAGTAGACAAACCCCTCTTTTTTTCTTTTGATATTTCTGGGCCGATGAAACTAATATCTCGAAATTGGATATGTAAAAACAAAGAATCACAAATTTCTGATTATACAGAAAAAAAGATTGAGAAAAAAGACGAGGACAAAAGAGAAAAATACAAAAGAGAAGAGAAAATGCGGATAGAAATAGCAGAAGCTTGGGATAGCATTTTACTTGCTCAAGTAATAAGGGGCTCCGTGTTAATAACCCAATCGATTCTTAGAAAATATATTATATTACCTTCATTGATAATAGCTAAAAACATTGCCCGTATGTTATTATTTCAATTTCCTGAGTGGTCCGAGGATTTAAAGGATTGGAATCGAGAAATGCATGTTAAATGCACTTATAATGGTGTTCAATTATCCGAAACAGAATTTCCAAAAAACTGGTTAACAGACGGTATTCAGATAAAGATCCTATTTCCTTTTTGCCTGAAACCTTGGCACAGATTTAAACTACAACCCTCTCATAAAGATCCAATGAAAAAAAAGAAAGGTCAAAAGAATGATTTTTGCTTTTTAACAGTTTGGGGAATGGAAACTGAACTACCTTTCGGTTCTCCTCGAAAACGGCGTTCGTTTTTTGAGCCTATTTTAAAAGAACTAAAAAAAAAAATGAAAAAATTGAAAACTAAATGTTTTATAGCTTTAACAATTTTAAAAGAAAGAACAAAATTGTTTCGAAAAGTCTCAAAAGAAACAAAAAAATGGATCACTCAAAGCATTCTATTTCTAAAGGGAATAATAAAAGAACTTTCAAAAATAAATCCAATTCCATTTTTTGGGTTGAGAGAAATATATGAATTGGGCGAAACTAAAAAAGATTCGATAATCAGTAATAAGATGATTCACAAATCATCCCTTCAAATTCAATCTATGGAGTGGACAAATTATTCATTAACAGAAAAAAAAATAAAAGATCTGACTAAGAGAACAAACACAATCAAAAATCAAATAGAAAAAATTATAAAAGACAAGAAAAACGAATTTATAACTCAAGAAATAAATATTAGTTCTAACAAAATAAGTTATCAGGATAAAATATTAGAATCATCAAAAAAATTTTGGCAAATATTAAAAAGAAGAAATATTCGATTAATCCGTAAATTCTATTTTTTTATAAAATTTTTCATTGAAAAGATATACATAGATATTCTTCTATATATCATTAATATTCCAAGAACCAATACACAACTTTTTCTTGAATCAACAAAAAAAATGATTGAGAAATTCATTTACAATAATGAAGCAAATCAAGAAAGAATTAATAAAACAACTAAAAATACAATTCATTTTATTTCAACTATAAAAAACTCACTTTCTAATATTAGTATTAGAAATAAAAATGCAAAAGCTTTTTGTGACTTATCCTCCCTCTCACAAGCATATGTATTTTACAAATTATCACAAACCCAAGTTATTAGTTTTTATAAATTCAAACCTATCCTTCAATATCATGGAACATCTCTTTTTCTTAAAAATGAAATAAAAGATTATTTTGAAGAACAAGGAGTATCTCATTCCAGATTAAGACATCATTATGGGTTAAGACAGAAAATCTTTTGGCATTCTGGAATGAATGAATGGAAAAACTGGTTAAGGAGTCGTTATCAATACGATTTATTTCAGAGTAGATGGCTTAGATTAGTACCAGGACAATGGCGAAATAGAGTCAATCAACACTATCTGGCTCAAAATAAAGATTTAACAAAATGGGATTCAGATGAAAAAGAAAGATTAATTCATTACGAAAAAAAAAATGATTTTCAAGCGAATTCATTACTGAATCAAGAATATAAACTGAATCAAGAACAAAAATATAAAAAATCTAATTTAAAAAAACACTATGGATATGATTTTTTATCATATAAATCTATTAATTATCAAGATAAGAGGGACTCATATACTTATGGATCACCATTCCAAGTAAATAAGAGGGAAGAGATTTCTTATAATTACAACATGGATAAACGAAAATTTTTTGATACACTGGGGGATATCCCTATCCATAATTATCTAGGAGAAGACGATATCCTAGATGCTATGGGGAAATTTTCGCATAGAAAGTTTTTTAATTGGAGAATTCTTCATTTTTGTCTTAGAAATAAGGCCGATATTGAGTCCTGGGTCGATACCAGTACCAAGAGTAACAAAAATATTAAGACTGTGGTTAATAATTATCAAATAATTGATAAAATTAATAAGAGGGACCCTTTTTATTTCACAATTTATCAAGATCAAGAAAGCAACCCATCCAATAAAAAAAAAAAAGGAAGCCCTTTTGATTGGATGGGAATGAATGAAGAAATACTAAGTCGTCCTATATCGAATCTGGAACTTTGGTTCTTCCCAGAATTTGTGGTACTATATAATGCATATAAGGTTAAACCATGGATCATACCAATAAAATTACTTCTTTTAAATTTTAATGGAAATGGAAACATTAATAAAAATATTATTGAAAATAAAAAAAGGGACCCCCTTATAGCACCGAATGAAAAAAAAATTCTTGGATTAGAGAATCGAAATCAAGAAGAAAAAGAACCCATAGGTGAAGGGGATCTTGTATCAGATGCACAAAAACAAGGAAATTTTAAATCCGTTCTCTCAAACCAAGAAAAAGATGTTGAAGAAGATTATGGTAAATCAGACAGAAAAAAACGTAGAAAGAAAAAGCAATACAAGAGCAACACGGAAGCAGAGCTTGATTTCTTCCTAAAAAGGTATTTGCGTTTTCAATTGAGATGGGATGATTCTTTAAATCAAAGAATAATCAATAATATCAAAGTATATTGTCTCCTGCTTAGACTGATAAATCCAAACGAAATTGTTATATCCTCTATTCAAAGGGGAGAAATGAATCTGGATATTTTGATGATTCAGAAGGATTTAACTCTTAGAGAATTAATGAAAAAAGGAATATTGATTATCGATCCAGTTCGTCTGTCGGTAAAAAATGATGGACAATTTATTCTATATCAAACTATAAGTATTTCATTGGTTCATAAAAATAAACACCAAATTAATCAAAGATACCAAGAAAAAAACTATATTGATAAAAAGAATTTTGATGAATCCATTGCAAGACATCAAAAAATGACTGAAAATAAAGACAAAAATCATTATGATTTGTTTGTTCCTGAAAATATTTTATCCCCTAACCACCGGCGAGAATTGCGAATTCGAATTTCTTTCAATTCAAGGGATAAAAATGGTATGCATAGAAATCCAGTATTTTTAAATAATGTAAAAAACTGTGGTCAAGTTTTGAATAAAAACAAACATCTTGATAGTGATAAAAAGAAACTAATTAAATTAAAGTTCTTTCTTTGGCCCAATTATCGATTAGAAGATTTAGCTTGTATGAATCGCTATTGGTTTAATACTAATAATGGCAGTCGTTTCAGTATGGTAAGGATACATATGTATCCGCGTTTGAAAATTCGTTAATGGTACATTTTCCCATATATTATGTATGTACCGTGCCGGGTATATGAAAACAAACAGATGGGCACAAGGATTGTCTTACATTTCATTCTGATACATGATACTAATTTAATGACATACATATCAATTAGATCGACAAATGAATCAACAAAACCCTCTTATTTGAACTCTAAAATTTTCTCTTTTGTAGAAATCTATCACTCTTTTGTATCCCTATACGAATCAAATTGAAAACCGGATTGATTAATTTTATTTGAAAAAAATTATAAAGTTCATAACGAACTTAAAATCATTGTGTATATCAAAATGACTGGTATTATTATTACTGATCAGTAAAATTCACATTCAAAAAAAGGGGGAGAGAAAATTTTGTTTTATGGTAAAAAATTCATTCATCTCAGTTATTTTTCAAGAAAAAAAAGAAGAAAACAAGGGGTCCGTTGAATTTCAAATAGTCAGTTTCACCAATAAGATACGAAGACTTACTTCACATTTGGAATTGCACAAAAAAGACTATTTATCTCAGAGAGGTCTACGTAAAATTCTAGGAAAACGTCAACGACTGCTGTCTTATTTATCAAAGAAAAATAAAATACGTTATAAAGAATTAATTAGTGAGTTGGATATTCGGGAATCAAAAAATCGTTAATTTGCAAATTTTTGAATTAGTCGATTTATTAGATTTTTCATTTTGATGTACTTCTTTTCGTTTTCAACAATTCATGTAAGAATGAATCGAGGAAAAACTTATGAATCTATCAGCTACAGAAAAAGACCTTATGATAGTCAATATGGGACCTCACCACCCATCAATGCACGGTGTTCTTCGTCTCATCGTTACTCTAGATGGTGAAGATGTTGTTGACTGTGAACCAATATTAGGTTATTTACACAGAGGAATGGAAAAAATTGCGGAAAACCGAACAATTATACAATATTTGCCTTATGTAACGCGTTGGGATTATTTAGCCACTATGTTCACGGAAGCAATAACCGTAAATGGACCAGAACAATTGGGCAATATTCAAGTCCCTAAAAGAGCCAGCTATATCAGAGTAATTATGTTGGAGTTGAGTCGTATAGCTTCTCATCTATTATGGCTTGGACCTTTTATGGCAGATATTGGTGCACAGACCCCCTTTTTCTATATTTTCAGAGAAAGAGAATTAGTATATGATCTATTCGAAGCTGCCACCGGTATGAGAATGATGCATAATTATTTTCGTATCGGAGGAGTAGCGGCCGATCTACCTTATGGCTGGATAGATAAATGTTTGGATTTCTGCGATTATTTTTTAACAGGAATTGTTGAATATCAAAAACTTATTACGCGAAATCCTATTTTTTTAGAACGAGTTGAAGGGATAGGCGTTATTGGTGGAGAAGAAGCAATAAATTGGGGTTTATCCGGTCCAATGCTACGAGCATCTGGAATCAAATGGGATCTTCGGAAAGTTGATCATTATGAGTGTTACGACGAATTTGATTGGGAAATCCAGTGGCAAAAAGAAGGAGATTCATTAGCTCGTTATTTAGTCCGAATCAGTGAAATGACGGAATCCATAAAAATAATTCAACAGGCCCTGGAAGGAATTCCGGGGGGTCCCTATGAGAATTTAGAAATCCGATGCTTTGATCGAGAAAGGGATCCAGAATGGAATGATTTTGAATATCGATTCATTAGTAAAAAACCTTCTCCTACATTTGAATTACCGAGACAAGAACTTTATGCGAGAATGGAAGCCCCAAAGGGAGAATTAGGAATTTTTCTGATAGGGGATCAAAGCGGTTTTCCTTGGAGATGGAAAATTCGCCCGCCGGGTTTTATCAATTTGCAAATTCTTCCTCAGTTAGTTAAAAGAATGAAATTGGCTGATATTATGACGATACTAGGTAGCATAGATATCATTATGGGAGAAGTTGATCGTTGAAATGATAATTTATACGACAGAAGCACAAGATATCAATTCCTTTTCCAGATTGGAATCTTTAAAAGAGGTCTATGGGATCATATGGACGTTTGTCCCTATTTTGACTCTTGTATTGGGAATCACAATAGGTGTACTAGTAATTGTATGGTTAGAAAGAGAAATATCTGCAGGAATACAACAACGTATTGGGCCTGAATACGCCGGTCCTTTGGGAATTCTTCAAGCTCTAGCAGATGGAACAAAACTGCTTTTCAAAGAGAATATTCTTCCATCTAGAGGAAATACTCGTTTATTCAGTATTGGACCGTCTATAGCAGTCATATCAATTTTACTAAGTTTTTCAGTAATTCCTTTTAGCTCTCGCCTTATTTTAGCCGATCTCAATATTGGTATTTTTTTATGGATTGCCATTTCAAGTATTGCTCCTGTTGGACTTCTTATGTCAGGATACGGATCAAATAATAAATATTCCTTTTTAGGTGGTCTGCGAGCTGCTGCTCAATCGATTAGTTATGAAATACCATTAACTCTATGTGTTTTATCAATATCTCTACGTGCGATTCGTTGAAATATAAACTTTTATTTTCCCTATTCCTTTCGTTCTAGAAAATAAGTTGAATGGATTGAATAGATATCTTCGTTTTTTATTATCCTTCAGGTTGATAAACTAAATTAGATAGTTATATATGAGTGAAAGAAAGCAGCTTATAAATTCGCAGTAAATTAAACAAAAAAAATTGAATCTCATTTCCTATGTACAAGAGTTAAGTGGAAGAAAACGTAAGCTGAAGAAGTCTTTACCCCAAGACGGGTTGATTAGTCAATCTAGCTTGAAGCGGGCTCAAAAGATCAACCGTATAGAGTTTTCGCTATCCTTTGTATGGATTCCCATACATGTATTGCCAAACCAAACGGGGGATTGAACAAAAAAAATGAGTGGATGGTTAGGAACACCAAAATACACAAAGGATTAGTAATGGAGATTATGTAAATTATATAAAAAGAGACTTCTGGATAACATAAAAAGAATACTAATTGGGGCTTTAAATTAGTAGAAATGACTAGGCAGTACTCCCCACGATTCCGGTCCAGAGTATGCTCCTATCCGCCGATTAAAGTAATGACTATCAGGAACGAAATAATCCTTTACTATTTTTTAGTTTAAGCCCCCATTCGTGGTTTTCTCAGATCCGAAAGAAGAATAGGAACGAAAAAGAAACAATAAAGAATAAAAAAGAATAAAAAAGAAATCTTTTTTTTTATTCTTTCTTTCATATATATAGAGAGATATAATCCGTGTCATGATTTATGAGCTAATGTAATGTTTCATTTTTTTTCGTAATCGAAAACAATGGGTTGAAATATCTATTGATATTTCTACAAGAAGTATTTTATTGAAGGCTTAAGTTATTACTCAACAAATAAAAATTGAAATTATTAACGGGCGAGATCAATTCAGAAGCACTTTTTTTTTATTCTTCATAATATAGCAGACAGAATTCCATTGGTATAATTTTGGACCTTCCAATCCATTTTTTCTCTATCTATTCTACAACCATACGAAGATAAATAATACTGATTCGGTCCTTAAATTTATTTGTGACCCACGAGGAGCCGTATGAGGTGAAAATCTCATGTACGGTTTTGGACTAGCGATGGAAACAGTGATGTTATCATCGACTATAATTATCTAACAGTTCAAGTACAGTTGATATAGTTGAGGCGCAATCAAAATATGGTTTTTTGGGATGGAATTTGTGGCGTCAGCCAATAGGGTTTATCGTTTTTCTAATTTCTTCTCTAGCAGAATGTGAGAGATTACCTTTTGATTTACCAGAAGCCGAGGAAGAATTAGTAGCAGGGTATCAAACCGAATATTCGGGTATCAAATTTGGTTTATTTTACGTTGCTTCCTATCTAAATCTATTACTTTCTTCGTTATTTGTAACAGTTCTTTACTTGGGGGGTTGGAATATTTCCATTCCGTACGTATTCGTCCCTGAGCTATTTGAAATAAATAAAATGAATGGAATCTTTGGAACGACAATTGGTATCTTTATTACATTAGCTAAAACTTATTTGTTTTTGTTTATTTCTATCGCAACAAGATGGACTTTACCTAGGTTAAGAATGGACCAATTATTAAATCTTGGATGGAAATTTCTTTTACCCATTTCTCTCGGTAATCTATTATTAACAACTTCTTTCCAACTTCTTTCACTGTAAAGAAAAAAAGAATATGAGATTCATGACTTGGTTCAAACAAGAGAAAGAAACAAACATAAAATTATTCATAGATATTCACGATATGTTCCCTATGGTAACTGGGTTCATGAATTATGGCCACCAAACAGTCCGAGCAGCAAGGTACATTGGTCAAGGTTTCATGATTACCTTATCCCACGCAAATCGTTTACCCGTAACTATTCAATACCCTTATGAAAAATTAATCACATCAGAGCGTTTCCGCGGGCGAATCCATTTTGAATTTGATAAATGCATTGCTTGTGAAGTATGTGTTCGTGTATGCCCTATAGATCTGCCTGTTGTTGATTGGAAATTTGAAACGGATATTCGAAAAAAACGATTGCTTAATTACAGTATTGATTTCGGAATTTGTATATTTTGTGGTAACTGCGTTGAGTATTGTCCAACAAATTGTTTATCAATGACTGAAGAATATGAACTTTCTACTTACGACCGTCACGAATTGAATTATAATCAAATTGCTTTGGGCCGTTTACCAATGTCAGTAATTGACGATTATACAATTCGAACAATTTCGAATTCGCCTCAAAGAAAAACTGAGTAAGTAAACCTCCTATTCTATTAAAGAGAAATTTCCAATTCTTTTTTCTTTTAAGGTTCCGTTTTGGTTTAAGTTAAAAGAATGTTTGGTTTGAATTAAAAGAATGAGGCCTTTCTCTTTGTTTGGTCAATAAATAAAAATTCAATTACAAATTAACTGGTTGATAAGAATTTCGGATTCATTTTTATTGAAAATCTATTAATATATTCGTAATTATTTCGAAATATATAGTTTCAAAAAACAAAATACCCTTTTGAACAAACAAAAAAAGAATCAAAAACGAAACTGTCCAATAATTGTACTTAGAGCAATTCACACCTAATAGATTAGGATTTTATTCAATTAGGAACGTATCATAAAAAAAAATTCCTGGTCGGGTCAATAAGATCATGAAAAGCATTTCGATTTATTTATCTCTTATTTTACACAGAATGGATTTGCCTGGACCAATACACGATTTTCTTTTAGTTTTTCTGGGATCGGGTCTTATATTAGGGGGCCTGGGAGTGGTATTACTTACCAATCCAATTTATTCTGCCTTTTCATTGGGATTGGTTCTTGTTTGTATATCCTTATTCTATATTCTCTCAAATTCTCATTTTGTAGCTGCTGCCCAGCTCCTTATTTATGTGGGAGCCATAAATGTTTTAATCCTATTTGCTGTGATGTTCATGAATGGTTCAGAATATTATAAAGATTTTAATCTGTGGACCATTGGGAATGGCCTTACTTCGTTGGTTTGTACAAGTATTCTTGTTTCGCTAATTACTACTATATTAGATACATCATGGTACGGGATTATTTGGACTACAAGATCAAACCAAATTATAGAACAAGATTTGATAAGTAATAGTCAACAAATTGGAATTCATTTAGCAACAGATTTTTTTCTTCCATTTGAATTCATTTCAATAATTCTTTTAGTTGCTTTGATAGGTGCAATTGCTGTGGCTCGTCAGTAATAAATCTTTCT